TATTTTTCCATAAAAATGTGTTCGCTCAAGAAAGACTCCAGAAGATATTGATCGTAAATAAGAAGACTGTTTACGAAGAAAAAGGAATATATATTCGCATTCATATACATAAAAATTATGTAGGAACCAAAAAAATCTTTTCTTTATTTCTGAAAAGACGTAAATGGATTTTTTTGAAGTAATGAGACTATTCAAATTATGATATTCGTGGAAAATAAATCGCAATAAATGCAAAGAAGGAACATCTTTGATCCAGCATTGAAGGATTTGAACCAAGATTTCCAGATGGATGGGATAGGGTATTAGTAGATCCGATACATAATTTAAATGTGATAATTTATCCTCTAAAAAGGGAAATATTGAATGAATAGATCGTAAATTCTGAGATTTTGGTATTATTTTTTCTTCAAGGGAAGATACTAATCGCGACGAGAATGAAATTTCCAGAATGACTCCAAAACCTTCTGATACCATTTGAGAATAAAAATGAGAAGAAAAAGAATTCTTGTGCAGCGAAAATCCATTTTGGTTAGAATCATTCACCGAAGAAATCAAATATTTCTGTTGATACATTCGAGTAATTAAACGTTTCACAAGTACCAAACTAGATTTATTGTCATAACCAAGAATTTCCACAGGTTCATAAAAAATCAAACTATTGAAGTTATGATAATGAGCAAGTGAGTAAATATACTCCTGAAGGAGTAGCGGATATAGGAAGTTTTGTTGCCAAAATCTCTCTTTTTTCAATCTAAATATCCTTGTAATTCTGCTATTTAAATACATTTCTACTTTAACCAAAAAAGAGAGGCATTTCTTGTGTTATGAAATGATACATAGTGCAATATGGTCAGAACGGCGTATGTGTGTATGTTGTATATAGTCTATTTTTTCTCTTATAGTAAAAGACTCTTTATAAGAAAATAGTTAAGAACTTCTAACTAGAAGAAATTAGAATAATAAATAATAAAGAATAATAGAATAAGAATATAATTCTTCTAATTATTAGAAAAGAGAATTCTAGTAATATAGTCTAGTATTATTATCTATTATATATACTATATATACTATGCACTGTCTATACTTTTACTTTAGATTTTTTCTATTTTAAAAAATCTAAAATAAGATAGACTTTTTCTACTTTTTAAACTTTTATACTGTACTGTGATTAAAAATCATAAGAATAATCTAATAAGTAAAAAATTCTAGAATTATAGAAAAGTAAGAACAAATAAAGAATATATACCCCGGAGACAAAGAGCCCAATCTACAGATCTTTTTCTTTTCCCTTTCTATCTAATTTGATTTTCTTTTACTTGTTAATATAACTAGTAATATAGGAATAATAATAAAAGAAAGAAAATAATAATAAGAAAAAAGGGTAAAAATCTTTTATTTTCGCAACCCAATCACTCTTTTGACTTTGGAAATAAGAATTTTTTATCACTATACTCTTTCTTCTACACATCCGTCTACAATCCACAATAAAAAATAATTAGGATTAATAAAAAAAGAATAAATGGTCTCACAAGAGACTCTTTTCCCACATCAGGCACTAATCTATTTTTAACGTATAAAATTAGTAATTTGATCGGGTAATCATTCAAATTAAGAAGGGAAGCTCGTTGCTTTTTTGTCTTACTCGAATTGGAGCCATAAGGCTCTATCCATTTATTCACTAGACCCAAAATACTTTACTGAACATTAAAAATGTTCTAAAAATAAAAATTCTTGTTCTATTTATATTATGAGTACTCTAATTTTTTTTCTATTATTCTATTAATATTTTCTATTAATATTCTTTTTTTTTAGATTTTTATATTCTTTTTACGACATGCTCTTTTTTCCATTCATTACCTTTCAGGATCAGTCGCGGTCTTATAAACTATACCAATAGTCTAGACGAATTTCTTCATCCAAATGTGTAAAAGATAATAGTCGCAATTAAAAGCCGAGTACTCTACCATTGAGTTAGCAACCCGGATCAATATGAAGTGTAGATATGATCGAAATAAAAAAAATTAAGCAAACTCATCCATTTTACTAAAATGAAGGAAAGAGCCAATAGGGAATGGGGATAAAAAGATCTATTTATATATGATCAAATTATATTTGTTTGATACGCCATTGTCAATATGAATGGACTTTTTAGAAAACAAAATTCAAGAAATTCTATGGAAATTTGTGTTGGATTAGCACAACATAAAGAATAAAACTTTGAGTGGAAAAAAAGAAGGAATAAGAAAAAGGTATAGATAGAAAAATAGCGGCTTTATTTAACCAAAAAAAAAGATACAATACAAATACAAGAAGAAAGATTACCCCCCTTGTTGGGGGGTTCCACAAAAATAAGAAAAAGAAGAATAAAATAAGTATGAATAGAACAAGAAAAAAAGAAACTTTGAATAAAGAATTAAACAAAGATAGGTACTCTTTATCCTATACTTTTTTCTTCATGATTCTTGTTTTTCTTTTCTTTTTTTATCAAAAGAAATTCGAAATTCTTTAAAGAATTCTGTCTTGCTTAAAATATCATAAACAGTTTCTGTGGGTTGAGCACCTTTTTCAAGGAAATATAAGATAGCAGGAACATTTGAATAAGTTTGATTCTTTATCGGATCATAAAAACCCACTTTTTGAAGATCTCTTCCTTCTCTTCGGGATCGAACATCAATTGCAACGATTCGATAGATGGCTCATTGGGATAGATGTAGATAAAAGATGCCCCCCTAGAAACGTATAGGAAGTTTTCTCCTCATACGGCTCAAGAAAAAATGATTCTATAAAATTAGACTGAAATTTGAGCCTTTTTTTTTCCTTCTTTACAGAAAAAGAAAATTCATTTAGACTCCTAACTCAAGTTGGGTATTTTTAAAAGAGTTCAAAAGGAAATCCTTAAAATTTATTGAGCTGTCTCTAACCTCTTTTTTTGTCTATTTTCAGATCTATTTTTTTTTTACTCATTCTGATCCAATTGTTGAGACAAGTTAAAAAAGTGTTTCCTTGTTCCGGAATTTGTTGTCTTTGCTTTGCGCTTTTTGAAATCATTAGGTTTAGACATTACTTCGGTGATCTTTACTCCTTTTCAAAAAGGCAGCAACATACCTTTTGTTTTTTGTTCTTTCTATGGAAAAGGGAAAAATCATTTTATTCCTTTGTGATACACTCTTGATCAAAAAAGTTTGAAATTTTTGACAAATTTGTTTTTTTTTTTCATTTCAAACTTATTCAATTTTGAACCTCGCCATTTATCTAGAATTTAGTATCTATAATCTATAATTCACTATAATTTAGATATTGATGATATATTTACAAAGTTGATCTAACTTATTGATTGTCACTAACCCTAGATTATTACCCCGATAAAAGAATCAATTCTTTTTGCTCGAGCTCCATTATATGCTATACCTTATATATACCATTAGTATCTTTATTTAGCAACCCAAGACAAATTAAATCAGGTTCCTAGCAGAACAAATCATGTCGAGACAAGAGCATCTTTATTCGTATAGAAGATGGTGGATGTCAGAATCCACAGCCAATCATGTCCTTCAAGTCGCACGTTGCTTTCTACCACATCGTTTCAAACGAAGTTTTACCATAACATCCCTATATTTTTATTTTAATTTGGAACCATATGCAATTGATTCAATATGGAATCATGAATAGTCATTGGCTGAACCGATACATAAGAATCTACAGTTATAGACTTATAGATTAAGTCTATACCCGGAAAGGATTTCACTTAAAATTACTCCCATATTTTATCATATGAATAATATCACATAAAAAAACAAATCAGTTTTAAGAAAACTTATTTACATCTTCAACAAATCTTTCAGGATTGTCCATCAGAAATTATTTTTCTTAAAATAAAAAAGATTATAAACCTAAACTTTGGCTTTACTTTCATTCAGATGAAAAAGAAATCCCCATGAATGGATAAAAATTTTTATTTAACTAAATATTTCATTGAAATATTCATAAATATTCAATTCTAGTTAATTAGAGAATAATAAGATAATCTGAAATAATAAGATATTCTTAATAAGAAAAATATACAAATAGACAATATATATTCTTATGTAATAATCGTATGTAATAATTATGTATTTATATGTATTTATGTATGAATATAAATAGATCCTAATATATTCATATTTTCCATATTTTCTCATTTTTTTCTTTATATTTTATATTTATGAAATATGATTTTATGATTTGAATATTATGATTTACTTTTTTTTACCATCTCCAATTGAATCTGATTTTCATTTAATTTAAAACAGAGAGATAGTTTGAGAATAAAATTTCTTTGTTTTCATTATTCTAAAGTATAAAAAAAGTATAAAAAGTCTCGTGTAAGGTAAGATAAAAGATAAAATCAGAATCCTCGGATTCTGATCTTTTTGCATCCATCTCCATCATAAAAAAACAAAGAATTGTTGAATTCAATTTTCAATTTCAATCGAGAAGAATTTTTCGTTTCTGATGCGAACGATCTGGGACGGAAGGATTCGAACCTCCGAGTAACGGGACCAAAACCCGTTGCCTTACCGCTTGGCCACGCCCCATTTCTTTTTGGTCTAAGAAAAACTAAGATAAATATTTGTTATTCGTCAATAATCAACCTAAAGAAATATAGGACATGTTGCCGCTAGGATTCAACATAATAGATATAGAATCAAAAAGATTAATTGATCATTACTTATAATTCAATTAAGATATTCTATAAAAATAGAATTCCTTATATTCTTATTTGATTGGATAATGTAAGGAAGGATTCTTGATTAGGGAGAAGTCAAAGAAAAAAAAAGAATTTCTTTCTTTTATCTGCCTTTTTTATTTTCAATTTTCCCTCAGAGAAAACAACTCAATCCAATCTGATAATTTATTCTTCAATTTAATTTGAATATTTAACTTTAAGAACAAGAAAAAAATATTTGTTATGCTTAATATCTTTTGTTTAATTTGTATCTGTCTTAATTCTACCCTTTATTTGAGTAGTTTTTTCTTCGCCAAATTGCCCGAGGCTTATGCCTTTTTCAATCCAATCATAGACGTTATGCCAATTATCCCTGTACTCTTTTTTCTCTTAGCCTTTGTTTGGCAAGCTGCTGTAAGTTTCCGATAAAAATTGAATCTCTAATCTCTATTCAATTCATAATTTATTTGAGAAAAAAAAAGATGAAATTTTATTCTGAAAATCAATAAGATCATAAATAAGATTCAGATAAGTCTGGACATTAGGAACCCTCGATTCAAAAAGTCTGGTATTTTCTATTTTATATTGAAATTGAATTTGAATATTGAAGAATATTGAATAAGGGAAGGGGCGATGATCTTTATTTTTTCTTTACTTTATCTTTTCTTTAAAAAGCTAACCAGCTTCTTTCTTTTATTCTAACCTTTAAGATCCCATACCCCATAAAATTACTTAATTATAGATATGAATATGGCAATAAATTTTTGGTAACGAAAAAATATGAATCTTATTACATTAGAAAAAAATTTATAAAAATAAATTTCAAAAAAACTTCCTTTTTTTTTCATCTTTAGAGCGATAGTATGTGTCGTAAAATAGGTGATCTATTTCCTTAAAAAAATGATCTTATCTTATCTTGGAGATTTGTAATGCTTACTCTTAAACTATTTGTTTACACAGTAGTAATATTCTTTGTTTCTCTATTCATCTTCGGATTCTTATCTAATGATCCGGGGCGTAATCCTGGGCGTGAAGAATAAAAAGAATAAAAAAAGAGATGAGATTCATTTTTACTTTTTCCTTTCTTTTTTCATAGGTAAATGTATAAAGAAAAGAAATGGAATAGATGTTAGATAAAGATAAAAGATTCATAAATAAAGAATAATCGAAAATTCTTCCAATTCTAAAATCTCAAGTGATCGGAGAGAGAGGGATTCGAACCCTCGATACAAATAATTCGTACAACGGATTAGCAATCCGACGCTTTAGTCCACTCAGCCATCTCTCCCCATTCCAAATTGGAAATTTATCATGTAATTTAACACATGAAGTCAAGATTGATAACAATTTTGATTTTACTTCAATGATTCAAAAAAGATTTCTCGAATAGAAAGAATACCTTACTTCTTTTATTTTGTACAAAACAAAAACTTCATTTCCCCGGCCTGGTTAAGTATAAGTACTGGCCGGGCCAGTACTTCTTTTGTTCCGACAAATCAAAATTGTTATTGAAATGAGAAGAATAATTTTCATTGCCATTCCTAATTATTGGAAATTAGATAAGATTCAAATAGATAGATTATCTTAAAAATTATTGAAAAAAATTATCAAAATTCTCTATTATTTATATCTAACTATATTATTTATATCTAACTATATCTAAATTAATAATTAATAAAATAGAATTAATATAATTAATATATTCTATATATTAGACTATATAATATATTTTATATTTGAATTTTATTCTCTTTTTTATTCTATTTTCATTTTATATTCTATATATTTATATTTACTAATACTAATTTAATCTACTAATTTAATCTTAGAGATTCTATTTATATTCTCAGTATATTTAGTATATTCTAGTAAATTAGAGTCTAAATTAGAATATTTAATCTTTCTAGTAAAAATAGTAAAAAATAGGAAAAGTGTTCTAGTACTCTTACTAGTACTAGTAAGAGTCTTTATAGTATATAGTATATACTAATATAGTACTAAGATTTTTCGTCTTTCTTTTTTTTTCTTTCTTAATACTTCTTTCTTATTAATATTAAGACTTCTTAAGGAAATTATTAAGATGAATAGAATACTGAACTTCAATTTTCATTTAGAATGAAATTTGTTTTCCATTAATGAATTTCCTAATTTTATAAATTTTCTATTTAAGAATAAAAAAATATATCTGATAAGAGAAAGAATCTAAAAAAAACACACACATATTTCTAAAATGATACTGATACTATAAATCATTTACTTGTTCAAAGCAAAGGACAAGCTTGAAAGTTTGAGGCCCAATTTAACCAAATTCAGAAAATCTAATGGTTCAAATTAAGAGAGGTTTAAAAAAATAAAATACTTATAACTTTAGTACACTATTAAACACTATTAAAATTTGACTAAACTTTTTGCTATTTACCTATTCTTTTTTTTTTCAAGTTTTACCGCGGTGGAACAAAATACGTGTTAATGCTGAAATTTTCATGATTCTGATGCTATCTTGACTACATCTAATTACTTTGTTGGACAAAAGGCCCATTTATATCCAATAATGAATATGTAGCGGGTATAGTTTAGTGGTAAAAGTGTGATTCGTTCTATTAACAACTTCAATAGTTAAGGGGTCTTAACTTTTTTTTTCATATTTCATATTCCGATCAAAAACTTTATTTCTTAAAAAGATTTAATACTTTATTACTCAATAGCACATTTGAGTAAAAAATATACATTATCACAATTTCTATCCAAAAGACAATCATAATTTTCATAAAAAAATTGTATTATGGAGTCGAGAA